CCATTTTGTTTAATTGGGAGAGATGGCTGAGTGGACTAAAGCGTCGGATTGCTAATCCGTTGTACGAGTTATTCGTACCGAGGGTTCGAATCCCTCTCTTTCCGTAACTTCCTTCACCTAATTCATCAGCATTACTGACCGCAATGTATCAAATCCAATACAAATAAAATAACAACAATAGAAATAGAATCTAAGATTCTATTTTTAGGTTAGATCTATATTCTATTTCTATTTTATTTTCTATTTTTTTCGTTTGTAACTGAAGTTTTGGTATCGGCTCGATGTCAATATAGGGTAACGGATTTAGTGTATTACAAAATTCTAGAAAACTCGAATCATCATTTGATTGGCTGAAATTTTGTGATAATTTATTTTTTTTCTCTTCATTTGCTTGTTTTTTATTTTTCTTAATAATATTTTTATTGGCGTGTTTTTGGACCAACAATCGAGAACAGTTTTTTGTTGATTTCAGTCTCGGAAACGAGAACGATTGAACAGGTTGAACAGGTTGATCAGGCGGATTTTCAAAAAAGAACCTTTGAACAGGCGGATTTTCAAAAAAGAACTTTTTTATATGATTCGCTTTTTTAAAAAGTGTTGGGTTAACACGATTACGAAAGTGAGATTTTAACATCTGAATCTCTTCTTCCGCCTTTTTTTTATTGGTCACTTGTTTGTTGTCCGATATTTTTTCGGAAAGACAGTTATCTATTTCTTGGAGATCCTCTAGAGGCATCTCGGGTACTATTGTTTTGTTTTTTGAGAACACGATTTCTCTCACGAATCGATTATTGATCTAGTTGTTGTATAAAATCATTGGATTTGAAAAGTTTTCTTTTTGATTCTTTGAAAAGTTTTCTTTTTGATTCTTTGAAGAGTTTTCTTTTTGATTCAAAATTTGCAGCTTTTGTATTATGAAATGCTTTAAGGTGATCTTTTTGGCAGCCCTATCAGCCAAAAGATATAACTGAGCAGGTGTAAGGAATGGAATAAATTCGAGAGATGTATCCAGACCTAAAACGGAAAAAGATTCTTTTTTGGACATTCGGCGTATTCCACTTTCTAGTTCGGTTTTTTCCGGAAACGGCAAATCCGAAGTGTTAAAGAAGTTTTCATAACAATATATATCAAAACAACTCTCGTAGTTTTTTCGATCTTCTTCGAGTCTCTTCTCTAATTTATATATTTCGTCAAAAATTATGATCCTTGAGTCCGGGTAAACTGATAAGTTATCTGGTTCGAGCACATTGGACTTGAGGATCTGATGCAATACTATTCGTCTTTCTGCTCCATCGTTGTTTTTTTGCTGTCTAAGTCTTTTTTCGATATTCGAGACTTGTTCTTCCAATCCGATTGTTGCAAAAAAAGGTCGTCCGGAATTGGGAAAAGCATTTGCTTTACGAGTCTTGACACCAAACATCTGAAAAAAAAAACTAAAACCAGTACAAAGGAAAAATTTATATATCCTTCTCCTTTAATGCGATTTGATTTGTTTACAAAAGAAACGATTCTTTGTTCAAAAAACGCAAAACCCAGCTTTTGCGAAGTACACATATGTTTGTTCTCCTTTTATTTTTTTTTTTTGTATTTTCTTATAAAATTTGGTTATTACAGAATGCCTAGGACAGGACGTCCATACGCATATCCGTAAATTAAACAAAAATAAACAATTTACTTTTCGTATACTTTTTAGGTACTTTGTCAAGATCAAGATCTTATCTTTGAGATATCCTTTTCATTAAATATCGACATTTTTTCACTATATATTTTTTTCTAACCTAATTATTTTCGGGCCACACCCAACTCACCCAAGATAGAACTCGTTATTTCAATAGGCTCTCCTTTGCCTATCTCATCAAGTTTCTCACAAAAAGCATGTCAACATTATAAATTAATTATTTTGTTCCGCGCCTATCTTGAGTATGATGCTCTTGTTCGACAAATGGGGCATTCATATACAATAATCACACTGTAGCGGGTATAGTTTAGTGGTAAAAGTGTGATTCGTTCTATTAACAGCTTAAATAGTTAAGGGGTCCTTAGGTTTTATTTATATTCCGATTAAAAACTTTATTTCTTAGAAAGGATTTAATCCTTTACCTCTCACTAAACGATTTGAGGAAGAATAAAATTCTCGTGATTTGTATCCAAAGATCAATTATAAATTGAAAAAAAAAATTGGATTGTGGAATCGCGAAGCATAATTTTTTTTAATTGGATAAAGACTTCCAATTGAATGAATATGAGTAAAGAATCCATGGAGAGTGATACACAAAGTATTTTTCTAATCGTAACTAGATCTTCAATTTTTCTTTCGGGGAGGAGTTGAAGCGAAATGGCTATAAACGATGCCTTTGGTTTACTAAAGCCATCGACATATTGTTTCAGCTCGGCGGAAACACTATTATTTTCCTCAGGATTCTCACAAGTGGAAATAAAGAACGAAGTAACTAGAAGGATTTGTTATAATTAGAATTCCGCTCTTCTAGAGGGATCATCT